TTAAAAATAAGCTAAAACAAGCTTTTGGGTTCATACCTCAAATATAAAGGAAATCCCTTTTTTTTAAAAATAAAGTGCCTGATAAAAGGATTATTCTGATAGGATAAATTATGTAATGTATTACCTTTATTATATTTCATAGAATTAAACTATGCCTTGTAATATCAAAAATTACTGTGCATCTTACACTAAAATATAATTTTTTTAATATGAATAATTATCACTTAAGAATATATTCTTATTTTTTATTATTTTAATACTTAATTCTAATAAAATATTTTTTTTATTTATTTTATTTTTCAGAACTTTAGTCTCCATTTCTTCTAATTCATGATTAGGCTGTTGAATTGGCCTAGAAATTAATTTACTAAGATTTATCCCTCTTATTTCCACCCCCAACAATCTTTTAAATTCAGAAGCCTCCCTAAAATATTTTCTTACTCAATCAATTGCCTCAATTAATTTTTTATTTTCAATTTTACTAAGATTATTTTTAATAAAAAATTTTTTTTTTAATAATTTTTTTTCTATTATTATTAATTCCTCCTTGTTAATAAAAATAGGCTCTATCCCCTTTCATTTTTGATTCCCAAATGTTATAGAGGGACTTTCCTGGTTTAATTGCTTTATTCTAATGTCATGACAAAAAATTACCCCTATAATTTTATTGTCCTATTATTTTAATTTATATTTTTTATATTTTGTTATAATTTTCAATGTATTAATTGGAGCTATTGGAAGATTTAACCAAACTTCTCTTCGTAAATTAATAGCTTTTTCTTCAATTAATAATTTAGGATGAATAATTTCTTCAATAATTATTAGTGAAAATATTTGAATAATTTATTTTATTTTTTATTCAATTTTTACATTTATTATATGTTTTTTATTTTATATTATTAATATTTTTTTTATTAGCCAATTATTTTTTTTTAATATAAATTTTTTAATTAAAATTTCAATTATAATTAATTTTCTTTCTTTAGGGGGATTGCCCCCCTTTTTAGGGTTTTTCCCCAAATGAATTGTTATTAACTATTTATTAAATAATAATTTTTTTATTATTTCATTTATATTTATTATATCAAGTTTAATTTTATTATTTGTCTATATTCGTATTATTTATTCTTCTTTATTATTTTTTTCGTTTAAATTAAAATGATTTAAAATTTTTTTAAAAAATAATTTATTAGTTTTTATTTATTTTTTTAATTTTATTTCTTTATTAGGTTTAAGAATCAGAACTTTTTTTTTTTAGAAGGTTTTAAGTTAATTTAAACTAATAATCTTCAAAATTATTTATAAAGAAGTTTCTTTAAGCCTTAGTATAACTACACCATAAAATTTGCAATTTTATATCATTTAATTTGAATATAAAGCTAAATTAAATTTTAATAAAAGAGATTTATTCTCGTAAATAAATTTACAATTTATCGCTTATCCCTCAGCCATTTTATTTAAATGCGAAAATGACTTTTTTCAACAAATCATAAGGATATTGGAACTTTATATTTTATTTTTGGAATTTGAGCAGGAATAGTAGGAACTTCTTTAAGTTTATTAATTCGAGTTGAATTAGGAAACCCAGGTTCTTTAATTGGTGACGATCAAATTTATAATACTATTGTTACTGCTCATGCTTTTATTATAATTTTTTTTATAGTAATACCTATTATAATTGGAGGATTTGGAAATTGATTAGTTCCTCTTATATTAGGAGCCCCAGATATAGCTTTCCCCCGTATAAATAATATAAGATTTTGACTTTTACCCCCTTCTTTAATTTTATTAATTTCAAGTAGAATTGTTGAAAATGGAGCAGGAACAGGATGAACAGTTTACCCACCCCTTTCATCTAATATTGCTCATGGAGGATCTTCAGTCGATTTAGCTATTTTCTCCCTTCATTTAGCTGGTATTTCATCAATTCTAGGGGCAATTAATTTTATCACAACTATTATTAATATACGTGTTAATAATATATCTTATGATCAAATACCTTTATTTGTTTGATCTGTAGGTATTACAGCTCTTTTATTACTATTATCATTACCTGTTTTAGCAGGAGCTATTACTATACTTTTAACAGATCGTAATTTAAATACTTCTTTTTTTGATCCTGCCGGAGGAGGAGACCCTATTTTATATCAACATTTATTTTGATTTTTTGGACATCCAGAGGTTTATATTTTAATTTTACCGGGATTTGGAATAATTTCCCACATAATTTCTCAAGAAAGAGGAAAAAAGGAAACTTTTGGATACTTAGGAATGATTTATGCTATGATAGCAATTGGTTTACTCGGTTTTATTGTATGAGCTCATCATATATTCACTGTAGGAATAGATGTTGATACCCGAGCTTATTTTACATCAGCAACTATAATTATTGCAGTTCCTACAGGAATTAAAATTTTTAGTTGATTAGCTACTCTTCATGGAACCCAAATTAATTATAGTCCTTCTATATTATGAAGATTAGGATTTATTTTTTTATTCACAGTTGGAGGTTTAACAGGTATCGTATTAGCCAATTCTTCGATTGACATTACCCTTCATGACACCTATTATGTTGTAGCTCATTTTCATTATGTTTTATCAATAGGAGCTGTATTTGCTATTTTTGGAGGATTTATTCACTGATACCCCCTATTCACAGGATTAGCTATAAATCCTTATTTATTAAAAATTCAATTTATTTCAATATTTATTGGAGTTAATTTAACCTTTTTTCCCCAACATTTCTTAGGATTAGCAGGAATACCTCGTCGTTATTCAGATTATCCTGATAGATTTATTTCATGAAATATTATTTCTTCTTTTGGTTCTTATATTTCTCTATTTTCTATAATTATAATAATCCTTATTATTTGAGAATCTATAATTAGTCAACGTTTAATTATTTTTTCTTTAAATATAGCTCCTTCTATTGAGTGATACCAAAATTTACCTCCAGCTGAACATTCATATAACGAATTACCTATTTTAAGTAATTTCTAATATGGCAGATTATATGTAATGGATTTAAACCCCATTTATAAAGGATTATCCTTTTTTTAGAATATGGCAACATGATCTAATCTTAATTACCAAAATAGTGCTTCTCCTTTAATAGAACAAATTATTTTTTTCCATGATCATACTTTAATTATTTTAATTATAATCACAATCTTAGTATCATATTTAATAATTAGTTTATTTTTTAATAAATACATTAATCGATTTTTATTAGAAGAACAAATAATTGAATTAATTTGAACTATTTTACCTGCTATTACTTTAATTTTTATTGCTTTACCTTCTTTACGACTTTTATACTTATTAGATGAACTTAATAATCCTTTAATCACTTTAAAATCAATTGGACACCAATGATATTGAAGTTATGAATATTCAGATTTTAATAATATTGAATTTGATTCTTATATAATTCAAGAAACAGATAATTTAGCTAATTTTCGTTTATTAGATGTTGATAATCGAATTGTTTTACCTATAAATAATCAAATTCGCATTTTAGTTACAGCTACAGATGTTATTCATTCATGAACTATTCCATCTTTAAGAGTAAAAGTTGATGCTAACCCAGGTCGATTAAATCAAACAAGATTTTTTATTAATCGACCTGGAATTTTTTATGGTCAATGTTCTGAAATTTGCGGGGCAAACCATAGTTTTATACCTATTGTAATTGAAAGAATTTCAATTAAAAATTTTATTACCTGAATTAATAATTATTCATCATTAGATGACTGAAAGCAAGTACTGGTCTCTTAAACCATTTTATAGTAAATTAGCAATTACTTCTAATGAAAGAATTAGTTAATTTATAACATAAATATGTCAAATTTAAATTATTACTTTAGTAATATTCTTTTATTCCTCAAATAATACCAATTAATTGAATTTTTTCATTAGTATTTTTTATCACAATTTTTATTATTTTTAATATTATAAATTATTATATTTTTAATTATAAAAATATTAATTATATTAGTAATTACAAAAAATTAATAAAAAATAATTTAAACTGAAAATGATAAATAATTTATTTTCAATTTTTGATCCCTCCACAAATATTTTTAATTTACCAATTAACTGACTAAGAACTTTTATTGGATTAATATTTATTCCTTATTCTTTTTGATTAATTCCTAATCGTCATTTTATTTTTTGAAATTTTATTTCTTCAAAGCTACACGAAGAATTTAAAACTTTATTAGGACCCAATAGATATAATGGATCAACTTTTATTTTTATTTCACTTTTTTTTTTTGTTTTATTTAATAATTTTTTAGGGTTGTTTCCTTATATTTTTACAAGAACTAGACACTTAAATATTTCATTAACTTTATCTCTAACTTTATGATTAAGATTTATAATTTATGGTTGAATTAATAATACCCAACATATATTTATCCATATAATCCCCCAAGGAACTCCAACTATTTTAATACCTTTTATAGTATTAATTGAAACAATTAGAAATATTATTCGTCCTGGAACTTTAGCTGTTCGTTTAACAGCCAATATAATTGCAGGACATTTATTATTAACTTTATTAAGTAGTACAGGAATTAATATGCCTAATTATTTATTATTTATTTTAATTTTTATTCAAATTTTATTATTAATTTTAGAATCTGCTGTAGCAATTATTCAATCTTATGTCATTACTATTTTAAGAACCCTTTATTCTAGAGAAGTTAATTAATGACATCTAACCATAATCACCCCTATCACCTTGTAGATTATAGTCCCTGACCATTAACAGGAGCTATTGGAGTTATAACTTTAGTAACTGGCTTAGTAAAGTGATTCCATAATTTTGATTTAAACTTACTTATTTTAGGATATATTATTGTTTTATTAACTATATATCAATGATGACGAGATATCTGCCGAGAAGGAACATTTCAAGGTAAACATACAATTTTAGTTACAAAAGGTCTTCGTTGAGGAATAATTTTATTTATTGTTTCAGAAATTTTATTTTTTGCTTCATTTTTTTGAGCGTTTTTCCATAGTAGTCTTTCACCTAATATCGAAATTGGTTCTATATGACCTCCAGTAAGTATTGTACCTTTTAACCCTTTTCAAATTCCTCTACTTAATACAATTATTCTAATTACATCAGGAATTACTGTTACTTGAGCCCATCACGCTCTTATAGAAAATAATTTTACTCAAACTTCTCAAAGTTTATTAATTACTATTATTTTAGGAATTTATTTTACAATTCTTCAAGCATATGAATATATTGAGGCCCCTTTCACAATTGCAGATAGAATTTATGGATCTACATTTTTTATAGCAACAGGATTTCATGGACTTCATGTAATTATTGGAACTATTTTCTTACTAACTTGTTTTATTCGACATTTAAATAATCATTTTTCTAATACTCATCATTTTGGATTTGAAGCAGCTGCATGATACTGACATTTTGTAGATGTGGTATGACTCTTCCTCTATATTTCTATTTATTGATGAGGAAATTAACTATTTATATAATATATTTAGTATATTTGACTTCCAATCAAAAAGTTTAATCATTTTAATATAAATAATTATTTTAATAATAATAACATCTTTAATTATAATTATTATTTCTAATATTTTTATAACAATTTCATTTATTATTTCAAAAAAATCTTTTCTTGATCGAGAAAAATGTTCCCCATTTGAATGTGGATTTGATCCAAAATCACTATCCCGTATTCCATTTTCATTACATTTCTTTTTAATTACAGTAATTTTTTTAATTTTTGATGTCGAAATTGCTTTAATTTTTCCTATAATCCCAACTTTCTTAAAAGTTAATTTTTTTACATGATTTAAAATTAATTTTTTTTTTATTATTATTTTACTAGTAGGACTTTATCATGAATGAAATCAAACTATGTTAAACTGAACAAACTAAGGATTATAGTTTATATTTAAAACATTTGATTTGCATTCAAATAATATTGAATTTTCAATTTATCTTAAATAAGAAGCAATTTGCATTTAATTTCGACTTAAAAGATAGAGTTAATTAACTCCTTATTTATTAATTGAAACCAAACTAGAGGTATATCACTGTTAATGATAAAATTGAATTTTAATTCCAATTAGAAATATTCAATAATTAAGCTGCTAACTTAATTTATAGTGAATTAAATCATTAGTATTTCTTAAATTAATTTATATATATATATATATATATATATATTTATATAGTTTATTAAAACATTACATTTTCATTGTAAAAATAAAAAAATTTTTTTTTATAAATATTTAAAGATTATATTAATCACCCTAATATCTTCAATATTATACTCTTATTAAGCTATTTAAATAAATTAAAATTATAATAATAAAAATTATCATTCATAAAATAAATCTAAATAAATAAATTTTAAAATTATTTACTTGATAAATTATATTAATAGAAGAATAAAATTTAATAATTTTATATATCCCCTGACCTCTATAAATTTCTCTTCAACCTATATCAATATTTTTACTTAAAATTTGACCAAATTTTAAAAAATAATAATTTAAACCATAGGTAGATAAATTAGGTAAAAATCACATTAAAGTTAAAAATTTTCTTAAATTATAAAATAATAAATATTTATTTAAAGAATAAATATTTATATTTCTAATTAATCAACCTATTAATATCCCCGCTAAACTCACATAAATTACTATTATTTTTAAAGAAAAAGGTAAATAAATTATATAAGGGTAATAAAAAATTAATCAACTTAAAAATCTCCCTGAAACTAAACTTATAAATAATAAAATAAATATACTTTTTAACATAGTATAATCTTCATCATATAAATTATAAATTGATAATAAATTATAATCATTAATTATTAAATATATTAATAACCGAATAGTGTAAAATATAGTTAACCCTGTAGAAAAATAATATAAATAAAAAATTAATAAATTTAAATTTCTTATTCTTACTATTTCTAAAATTATATCCTTAGAATAAAACCCAGCTAAAAATGGAATTCCACATAATGCTAAATTTGAAATATTTATACATAAAGATGTTAGGGGAATATATAATCTAACCCCCCCTATTATACGAATATCCTGATTATTATTTATTATATGAATAATTACTCCCGCGCATATAAATAATAAAGCTTTAAATATAGCATGAGTTAATAAATGAAAAAAAGCTAAATCATAAAATCCTATTCTTAAAATACTTATTATTAACCCTAATTGTCTTAATGTCGATAAAGCAATAATTTTTTTTAAATCAAATTCATAATTCGCACAAATACCAGCTATTATTATTGTCAACCCAGAAAATAATAATAAAAATTTTAAAAAAAACATTTCAACTAATACATTATTAAATCGAATTAATAAATAAACTCCCGCAGTTACTAAAGTTGAAGAATGAACTAAAGCAGAAACTGGAGTTGGAGCTGCTATAGCCGCAGGTAATCATGAACTAAAAGGAATTTGAGCTCTTTTTGTTATAGCTGCAATAATTACAAATAATCTAATAATTTTTATAGAATAATCATTTCTTATAAAATTTAAATAAAAAATATAATTTCAACTCCCATAATTTAATATCCAAGAAATTAACATTAAAATTATAACATCCCCAACTCGATTAGATAAAGCAGTTAATATCCCCGCATTATAAGATTTAATATTCTGATAATAAATTACTAAACAATAAGAGACTAAACCTAAACCATCTCAACCTAAAAAAATTCTAATTATATTAGGGCTAATAATTAATAAAATTATAGAAAAAATAAATATTAAAACTAAAATAATAAATCGATTTAAATTTAATTCAGAACTTATATATCTTTTTCTATAAAAAATTACTGAAGAAGAAATTAAAAACACAAATATTATAAATAATAAAGATATTCAATCTAATAAAATTGAAAATACAATATTAATAGAATTTAAAGAAATAATTTCTCACTCTAAAAAAATAATTATATTATTTATAATAAAATAAATTATCATAAAAAAATTAATTAATATAAAAAAAAATAAAAAAAAAAATCTAATAAAACAAATAGAAAATTTATTAATGACTTAAAATGACTTTATCATATTTTTGACTCCACAAATCAATATTTTATATTTAAATTATTTAAGTAAAATCAAATTATTCTGTAATCAATTTTTATAACTAAAATATTTAAAGGTAACCAATGTAATAGCAATATTAAATATTCCCGCGAAGTACCCCCGTAAAAACTATAGATACCTAAATTATATTTCCCATGTTGAGTATAAGAGTATAAATATAATCTATACCCAGCTCTAAAAAATGAAATACAAATTAATATAACTATACTTAATCAAGATCAACTAACTAATCTATTGATTAATCTAATTTCTCCTATTAAATTTAATGAGGGGGGAGCTGCTATATTAGAAGATATTAATAAAAATCACCATAAACTCATAGAAGGCATAAAATTTATTATCCCCTTATTAATAAATAATCTTCGACTATTTAATCGCTCATAATTTATATTCGACAAACAAAATATCCCAGATGAGCATAACCCATGCCCAATTATTAAAATATAAGCCCCTATATAACCTCAATAATTTATAGTTATAATACCCCCAATTACAACTCTTATATGAGCCACTGAAGAATAAGCAATTAAAGATTTTATATCAATTTGACAAAAACATTTTAATCTAATATAAAACCCTCCGATTAAACTAATAACCACTCAAATATAACTTATTTTTAAATTAATTTTTTGTAAAATAATTATAATTCGTAAAAGTCCATACCCCCCTAATTTTAATATAATAGCAGCTAAAATTATAGACCCTGAAATTGGAGCTTCAACATGAGCCTTAGGAAGTCATAAATGTACAAAATATATAGGTATTTTTACTAAAAAAGCAATAATTAAACTTAGATATAAAATTAATAAATTATAATCATAAAATTTTAAAAAATAAATTATTATATAATTTATATTTTTATAAATATAAAAAATTCCTATCAATAAAGGTAAAGAAGCAAATAAAGTATAAAATAATAAATATATCCCAGCTTGAATACGTTCAGGTTGGTATCCTCAACCAATAATTAATATTAAGGTTGGAATTAATCTTCTTTCAAAAAATAAATAAAATAAAAATAAATTTATAATTCTAAAAGTTAAATATAATATTATTAACAAAAAAATAATATTAATCAAAAATAATTTAGAATAAAAATTACCCCTATATAAACTTTCTCTAGCTATAACTATTAATCTTCTAATTCAAATTCTTAATAAAATTAAACCATAAGAAATTATATCGTATCCTAATATATAACTTAAATTACAAAAATTTATAATATTAATAGTAGAAGTCATAAATATTATAACTATAAATATTAATAATATCTGCACCAATCAAAATATATTTTTTTTAAAACATAAAGGAATTATAAAAATTATTATAAATAAAAATTTCATTAAATTAAATTAAAACTTTGAAAATAATCATTACCATGGGTTCGAATTATCGAAACTAAAATTGACAACCCTAAAGCTCCTTCACAAACAGAAAAAACTAAAAATACTATAAGTATATATAAATTATAATTAATTATTATTAAATATAATAAAAATAAAAAAAAAATTCTTAATACTATGAACTCTAAACTTATTAATACAATTAATAAATGCTTATGTTTTGACACAAAAATTATGTTCCCAAATATAAACATAATAACAATAATTAATCTTATATTTAACATTTATTTTAAGTTTTTATAGTTTAACAAAAAAACTTTGGTCTTGTAAACCAAAAATAAGAATTCTCTTTAAAAACTTCAAAGAAAAAGATTTTCTTTATCTATAATCTCCAAAATTATTATTTTTATAAACTATTCTTTGATATTTTAAAAATATTTTTTTCTTTACTATTAATCTCAATTTCAATTTTATTATATTTTATTAATCATCCTCTTGCTTTAGGATTATTAATTTTAATTCAAACTTTTATCACCTGCTTATTATCAGGGATATTAATTAATACTTATTGATTTTCATATATTTTATTTTTAGTTTTTTTAGGAGGTTTATTAGTTTTATTTATTTATGTGTCAAGAGTAGCCTCTAATGAAATATTTAAAATTAACATTATATTTAAATTTATTTTTTTTTACATTTTTATTATCTCAATTTTTAGAATTTTTTTTAAAAATAATTTAATTTGAATAAATTTTTCCTTTAATGATGAAATAATTAATTTGTTTGATTCAAATTTATTCTTTAATAATGAATATAATTTTAATTTAACCAAACTTTATAATAAACAAAATTATTTTATAATAATTATATTAATTATTTATTTATTTATCACTTTAATTGCAATTGTAAAAATTACAAATATTTTTTTTGGACCTTTACGATCTTTTAATAACTAATGATAAATTTATTTAAACCAATTCGTAAAACTCATCCAGTAATTAAAATTATTAATGGATCTTTAATTGATTTACCAACTCCTTCTAATATCTCATCTTGATGAAACTTTGGTTCTTTATTAGCTTTATGTTTAATAATTCAAATCTTAACAGGATTATTTTTAACTATATATTACACAGCTAATATTGATTTAGCTTTCTTCAGAGTTAATTATATTTGCCGAAATGTTAATTACGGATGATTAATCCGAACTTTACATGCTAATGGAGCATCTTTCTTTTTTATCTGTATTTATTTTCATATTGGGCGAGGAATTTATTACGAATCATTTAATTTAAAATTTACTTGAATAGTTGGTGTTATTATTTTATTTTTATTAATAGCTACTGCTTTCATAGGATATGTTTTACCTTGAGGACAGATATCTTTTTGAGGAGCTACAGTAATTACTAATTTACTATCGGCAATTCCTTATTTAGGAACGATACTTGTTAATTGAATTTGAGGAGGATTTGCAGTAGATAATGCAACTTTAACACGATTTTATACTTTCCATTTCTTATTTCCTTTTATTATCCTTATATTAACTATAATTCATTTATTATTTTTACACCAAACAGGATCTAATAATCCATTAGGGATTAATAGAAATTTAGATAAAATTCCTTTCCATCCATTTTTTACATTTAAGGATTTAATTGGATTTATTATTTTAATTTCAATTTTAACTCTGCTCTCTCTTATTAATCCTTATCTTTTAGGCGATCCAGATAATTTTATCCCAGCTAATCCATTGGTTACACCAATTCATATTCAACCAGAATGATATTTTTTATTCGCTTATGCTATTTTACGATCAATCCCAAATAAACTAGGAGGTGTAATTGCTTTAGTAATATCTATTTTAATTTTAATTATTTTACCTTTTACATTTAATAAAAAAATTCAAGGAATCCAATTTTACCCTTTAAATCAAATTTTATTTTGATCTTTAATCACAACAATTATTTTATTAACTTGAATTGGAGCTCGATCTGTTGAAATCCCTTATATTCTTACAGGTCAAATTTTAACATTAATTTATTTTTCTTATTTTATTATTAACCCAATTTTAAATAAATTTTGAGATAAATTAATTTTTAATTCTTAATTAATGAGCTTGTATAAGCATTTGTTTTGAAAACTTAAGAAAGAATAAATATTCTATTAATTTATACTAAATTWATTTTATATAWTAAAATTATTTTTAACCCTATAAAAAATAATAAATAATTTAAAGATAAAGGTAAATATCTTTTTCAACATAAATATATTAATTTATCATAACGATAACGAGGTAATGTTCCTCGTACTCAAATAAAAAAAAAAGATAAAAATACTAATTTTAAATAAAATATTAAGTTTAGCTCATATCCTCCTATATAAATAATAACAAATAATAATCTTATAAATAAAATTCTTGAATACTCAGCTAAAAAAATTAAAGCAAATCCTCCTCTTCTATATTCAATATTAAACCCTGAAACTAATTCTCTTTCCCCTTCAGCAAAATCAAAAGGAGTACGATTAGTTTCAGCTATTAAAGAAGATAAAAAACATATTCTTAAAGGAAATATTATTAATATTAATCAAACTAAATATTGGTATTCACTAAACTTAATTAAATTAAAATCTATAATTAAAATAATTCTAGATATTAAAATTAAAGATATTCTTACTTCATAAGAAATTGTTTGGGCTACCCCACGTAGCCCTCCTAATAAAGAATAATTACTATTAGAAGATCACCCAGCAATTAATAAAGTATAAACCCCAACACTTGCACAACATAAAAAAAATAATAAACCTAAATTAAAATTAATTATATTAAAAATATAAGGAATTACTATTCAAATTATTAAAGATAATATAAATCTTACAATTGGAGAAAAATAAAAAGAAAAATAATTTGAATAATTTAAATAAACTTGTTCTTTAGAAAATAATTTAATTGCATCACAAAAAGGCTGTAAAATACCTAATACTCCTATTTTATTTGGACCTTTACGAATCTGAATATAACCTAAAACTTTCCGCTCTAATAAAGTTAAAAACGCAACTCCAATTAAAACTCCAATTAATAAAATTAAAATTCCAATAAAAATATTATATAAATCTTGTATTATCATATACTATCTATATAATAAAATTATATATAAATGACTTCTAAAATCATCACATTTTTCTGTCAAAATAGTATATTTATATATATATATATATATATTATAATAACAAATTAATAATATTCATTAAATTTTAATTATTAAAAATATTTGATCCTTTCGTACTAAAATATTTTATTATTTTAAAGATAGAAACCAACCTGGCTCACACCGGTTTGAACTCAGATCATGTAAGATTTTAATGATCGAACAGATCAAAATTTTAAACTTTTGCATTTAAATTTTATCTTAATCCAACATCGAGGTCGCAAACTTTTTTTCTTATTTGTACTAAAAAAAAATATTACGCTGTTATCCCTAAGGTAATTTTTTCTTTTAATCATAAAAAATGGATCATTTATTCACTTATTTATGATTTAATATAAAAAAAGTTATTTTAATTTTTTTATCACCCCAATAAAATACTAATTTTATTTTTAATTTTTAAGTATAAATAAAATATTAAATAATTTTAATATAAAACTCTATAGGGTCTTCTCGTCTTTTAAATTTATTTTAGCTTTTTAACTAAAAAATTAAATTTTATTATTAAATTAGAGACAGTTTATATTTCATCAAATCTTTCATACAAGTCTTCAATTAAAAGACTATTGATTATGCTACCTTTGTACAGTCAATATACTGCAGCCCTTTAATATAATATCAGTGGGCAGATTAGACTTTAAATTATTTTCTAAAAGACATGTTTTTGATAAACAAGTGAATATAAATTTTTGCCGAATTCCTTTTATTTAATTTTAATTAATTAAATAATTTTTTTTACTAATATACTAATTTTATCATTATTACTAATTTTTTTTTATTTTTATTACTATTTTATACAAAATTAAATTTTACATTAAATTTTATTTTTTATAAAATTATTTATAATAAATTATAATTTTTAAACAATATAAATTTTAAAATTTTCAATTAAATTTTAATTTATTATAAATTTTTATACTAAAGCTTATCCCTTAATATATTAAATTTTAAAAATTTTATTTTTAATTCAAATTAAAAATAAAATTTTTTAAATTTAAAATTAAATTTTTTTCTAAAATAACTAGATATCTTTAAAAACGATTAACATTTCATTTCAAATTAATTATTTAAAATAATTTTTCTACATTAACTTTAATAATTAATTAACTCTTTTAAATTCGAGATTTTTTTTTAAAAAAAATATTTATTAATAAACTCTGATACACAAGATACACTAAATAAAAATTACTTTTTTATTAATTCATTTTCAATTATTTCAAATTTCTTTTTCAATACTAATTTACTATAAAATAAGTTATTTTTTCTTAAAAAAATACTTTAATACCCCCCAATATTAAAAATTTTTTTATTACTTATACCTTATTAATTTACCCCCTCAAATTAATTAATTATTTAATTTCTTTTCAATGTAAATGAAATACTTTACAAGCTCTAATTTGTTCATTCTAGAAACACTTTCCAGTACCTCTACTTTGTTACGACTTATTTCAATTTTTAAATGAAAGTGACGGGCAATATGTACATATTTTAATTTATAATCATTTTAATAAATTAATTAAAATTACATTTAAATCCACCTTCAATCATATTTTCCAAAATTTTTTCCGTTTAAATAAATTTATTGTAATCCATCTTTAACTTAATTATAATCTACATCTTGATCTGAATTAAATTTTATTTTTAATTTTAAAATATTATTTTTATTAAAAAACATTTTTTTAACAATGATATATAAAATTATAAATTAAGTAAATTTATTCGTGGATTATCAATTATTAGACAGATTCCTCTAAATGAACTAAAATACCGCCATATTATTTAAGTTTCAATAATATTTTATTTACTATTTTAGTATTTTTAATTAAATTTTTAATAATAGGGTATCTAATCCTAGTTTATAATAAAATTTATTAAATCATAATTTTTTAATAATTTTTAATTAAATTAAAATTTCACTTAATAATTTAATATTTAATTTAATAATTTATTATTTATTATATACTGAAATAATTTAATTTAACTTTTGTTTAACCGCAACTGCTGGCACAAAATTAGTTATTAATTTAAATATTACTAAATCTTAATTTCTTAAATTTTTAATACTAATTACTGCTTAATTAATTAACCATTATTTAAATAATTAAAATTTAATACTAAAATTTACATGTAAAATAAATTTATAATAAATTATGAAAAATATAAAAAATTTATCTATTCACTTTATTTTTTACATAGATTTTTTTTTTTTTTTTTTATATGTTATACATTTAATAATCATTAATAAATTTTTAATATTTCTTTTATTTTTTTTCTAGTAATTTTTTTATAAAAATTAATTTAATTATAAATCAATTAAAAATCTATTTGAAAAAAAACATATTCTAAATGTAGCTATTTAACCAAGTAGAAAATTAATATATATAAATAAATAATTAATTAATTAAAAAATTAAYTAATWAATATAATTTTTATAAATTAAATATTTAATATATATATATATACGCCCGTACATACCCACATACGTACACGTATATGTACATTAAATGGATATTTTAAGTATTATATATATATATATATGTGTATATATATATGTATATACGTCTATATATTACTTATTTACATTTATTTATATTTAATTACTAATAAAATAAAATTAATATTTATAAATTTATTAAACCGTAATTAATAATTTTTATATTAAATATTAAAA